GAAAATGAAATGGGATTTCTGATCCAATAACAAGAAAGAATCCTATTTTTCTTTCAATCTATTGAATTTAGATTGAGTATGGATAAAAGATCTTACTATGTTATACTATGTTAGACTATTCAATTCGCGACGATAAATCAATTTGATATTGTTATTCATAATATTGTTAGTATCATCAAGATACAATTCATATCAAGATACAATTCATACCTTTGAATTAATAGGAGTCCACTTTATCATCTCTATGGGATTAGATCCCGAATTATTGTGAAAGAAGAAAATAAAGAGATTATGGAAGTCAATATTCTTGCGTTTATTGCTACTGCGCTGTTCATTTTAGTTCCTACTGCCTTTTTACTTATCATATACGTCAAAACAGTCAGCCAAAATGATTAATTTGAATGAAACTTGAATTATTCATTTTTATCAATGATTGAAGAAATGAAAGGGTTTCAAACTCTATTTAAGTTTGAAATGAAATGTGGAATCAGAAGTATCTGAGATAGTGTGGTAGAAAGAACTATATATAGCTCTTTCTACCACACTATACAATTGAGTACAATTGAGTATTGTAGAATATTTCATATTTCTTCATCTTCTTAGTACATAAAACAGAAAGTTGTATTGTATACAGAAAGAAGCTTTCTTATATATATATATTAGACGTATATCAAAATGAAATAGTCCTCAAATTTTAAATTTTTTCTCTACACCCATTTGTATGCATTTTGATCAATCCAAAAGAATTGCAAGCCCAACTCCTTGAATTCCTCATTTTTTATATCTCTTCTTATGCTTATTTATATGGATCCGGGGCCCATCGAAAGAATTAATGTAGGAAGAATAGTACGGGCATATACTATATACCATATAAATACCATATCATATATTAAATCATAGATTAAAGAATTAGAGAAATCTAATAATATTAGAAATATTAGATAGAAATATTAGATATTTAAGTATTAGATATTAAAAATAATAAATAAAGAATAAGAAAAGAAAACTCTTTCTTTAATATTAATATAGGAAGAAATCTAATACTAATAGAATAAGAGAATATTACTAAGAATATAATACTACTAATATATCTAAGAAATAATATATAGATATAGATAAACTAAAGCAAGTCAAGTTTTTTTAAGCTTTCGCAAAATGATCACAATTGATATAAGTAGATTTTTCAGTAAAGTATTATTCCTATTCCTAGCTCTAAAGCCCACTCCTTCCCCATACTACAAGTGAAAGAGAAAATGTAAACACTACCATTAAAGCAGCCCAAGCGAAACTTACTATATCCATGTGAATGATGCCCCCTATCCCTATCTCTATGAAATGAAGGAATGATTCCATTATTGATTCATAATCATAGTGGAATCAATGGTGCAGAGTCAAAACAGGATTAAGAAATTCCAAGTCTTTTTTTGTTGATCAGGCGACACCCAGATTCGAACCGGGGATAAAGGATTTGCAGTCCCCCGCCTTACCACTTGGCCATGCCGCCAAATTACATCCAAAACAGATAAAGAAATGAAGAAGAATAAAGAAGAAATAAATTCTATGTAAAGTATATAAATTCTATAAGATTCTATTCTAAATTATTCTATATTCTATTCTAAATTCTTCTTTACTCCATTAACTATTGAATTCTTACTCTTTTACTCTTACTTACTTTTCTTACTTTGAATTAGCGAACAGCTCTTAATTTTGTATCTCCTTATCTTAATGGATGCAAAATCCAATTGATTTCCGACTAATCATTATCAATTACATGATCAATTCTAATTATAAGAAAATATATGTGTATATGTAAACCCCAGAAAAGTGTAAACTCTAGAACATAAATTGTTATTGTTATACGTGGATACCAAGCCGGGTCTATTTCTTATGCACATATCCCTATATAGGATCATTGTGCTTGAATATTTCATTGAATATGAATAGAAGATAGATATTATGATAGAGTACGACCTAACCTAGGTTGCACCAAGTTCAATTCTTATAAAAGATGTGATATACGGATAGCTAGATAGCTATATCGTCATATACTTCCTAAAGATTACTCCTATGACTATATACGTACGCAATTCCATTGTATTTTCTAAATTTTACTACCAAAAAAAGATTTGCGAATTCCTTTTTGAACATTCAATTGCGTGTGCTAAAAAAAAAGGGAAACTCTATGCTGTTCCTGATTATTCTGTTTTTATCTCATTCATAGAGAGCAGATTCAATCCTAAACTCATTGATTTTTTCTTTTTTTGTACGCTGATCATAATATCATTAATATCATTTTTTTTGTACGCTGATCATAATATCATTAATATCATAATAAAAGAATTAGGTATTAGATCTAAATTGGATCAATTTTTATATCCGATAAAAGACTCCATCAGCCTAAGTGACAGAATTTTTCCCAGGAATGCTTTATTAATTTCCATTTCTTTCTATTTGTACCTGTCTCAAGATCAAATTCGAACTTGCATCGAAAATGCCCTTCATTTCTCTGTCTTGCTTTCGTTCATACGATATATATGGATGGAGTTGACTAAAATTTTATGTGATTCAGTAAACAGAATATCCATTCCATCATTGCTAGATCAATTGGTAGGGTTCGATGAATAGTGAGCCAAAAGCCGATAATGGGATTTTTTCAATAAAGAGGAAACTTCAGATTAAGATGCTCCAGAATGGAAATGAGGGAATGTCCGCAATACCTGGATTTAGTCAGATACAATTTGAGGGATTTTGTAGGTTCATTAATCAGGGCTTGACGGAAGAATTTCATAAGTTTCAAAAAATAGAAGATAGAGATCAAGAAATTGAATTTCAATTATTTGTGGAAACATATCAATTGGTAGAGCCCTTGATAACAGAAAGAGATGCTGTGTATGAATCACTCACATATTCTTCTGAATTATATGTACCCGCGGTCTTAATTTGGAAAACCGGTAGAAAGATGCAAGAACAAACCGTGTTTATTGGAAACATCCCTATAATGAATTCTTTTGGAACCTCTATAGTAAATGGAATATACCGAATTGTGATCAACCAAATATTGCAAAGTCCCGGTATTTACTATCGTTCAGAATTGGAACATAACGGAGTTTCTGTCTATACCAGTACTATAATATCGGATTGGGGGGGAAGGTCGGAATTAGAAATTGATAGAAAAGCAAGGATATGGGCCCGTGTAAGTAGAAAACAAAAAATATCTATTCTAGTTCTATCATCAGCTATGGGTTCGAATATAAGAGAAATTTTAGATAATGTTTGTTACCCTGAGATTTTCTTGTCTTTCCCGAATGATAAAGAGAAAAAAAAGATTGGGTCAAAAGAAAATGCTATTTTGGAGTTTTATCAACAATTTGCCTGTGTAGGGGGGGATCCAGTATTTTCTGAGTCCTTATGCAAGGAATTACAAAAGAAATTTTTTCAACAAAGATGTGAGTTAGGAAAGATTGGTCGACGAAATATGAACCGGAGACTTAATCTTGATATACCCCAAAACAATACATTTTTGTTACCACGAGATTTATTGGCTGCTGTGGATCATTTGATTGGAATTAAATTGGGAATGGGTACACTTGACGATATGAGTCACTTGAAAAATAAACGTATTCGTTCTGTAGCAGATCTATTACAGGATCAATTCGGATTGGCTCTTGTTCGTTTAGAAAATACGGTTCGAGGAACTATATGTGGAGCAATCAGGCATAAATTGATACCGACTCCTCAAAATTTGGTAACTTCAACTTCATTAACAACTACTTATGAATCGTTTTTTGGCCTACACCCTTTATCTCAAGTTTTGGATCGAACTAATCCGTTGACACAAATTGTTCATGGGCGAAAATGGAGTTATTTGGGTCCTGGAGGATTGACGGGTCGAACTGCTAGTTTTCGAATACGAGATATCCACCCGAGTCACTATGGACGTATTTGTCCAATTGACACGTCCGAAGGAATCAATGTTGGACTTATGGGATCATTAGCTATTCATGTGAAGGTTGGGTATTGGGGATCTATAGAGAGTCCATTTTATGGATTATCTGAGAGATCAAAAGAGGCACAGATGGTTTATTTATCACCAAATAGAGATGAATATTATATGGTAGCAGCAGGAAATTCTTTGGCCTTGAATCGGGATATTCAAGAACAACAGGTTGTTCCAGCTCGATATCGTCAAGAATTCCTGACTATTGCATGGGAAGAGATTCATCTTAGAAGCATTTTTCCCTTCCAATATTTTTCTATTGGAGCTTCCCTCATTCCTTTTATTGAGCATAATGATGCGAATCGAGCTTTAATGAGTTCTAATATGCAGCGCCAAGCAGTTCCCCTTTCTCGGTCCGAGAAGTGCATTGTTGGAACTGGGTTGGAAGGACAAACGGCTCTAGATTCGGGGGTTTCAGTTATAGCCGAACGCAAAGGAAAAATCATTTATACTGATACTCAAAAGATCATTTTCTCAAGTAATGGGGATACTCTAAGCATTCCATTGGTTATGTATCAACGTTCCAACAAAAATACTTGTATGAATCAAAAAACTCAGGTTCAGCGGGGTAAATACATTAAAAAGGGACAAATTCTAGCGGGCGGTGCGGCTACAGCTGGTGGGGAACTCGCTTTAGGAAAAAATGTATTAGTAGCTTATATGCCATGGGAAGGTTACAATTTTGAAGATGCAGTACTAATTAGCGAATGTCTGATTTATAAAGATATTTATACTTCTTTTCATATCCGGAAATATGAAATTCAGACTCATGTAACAAGCCAAGGTCCTGAAAGAATCACTAAGGAGATCCCACATTTAGAGGCTCGTTTACTCCGAAATTTAGACAGAAATGGAATTGTGATGCTGGGATCTTGGATAGAAACAGGTGATATCTTAGTAGGTAAATTAACACCTCAGACAGCGAGCGAATCCTCATATGCCCCGGAGGATAGATTATTACGAGCTATACTTGGCATTCAGGTATCCACTTCAAAAGAAACTT